GGAAAATTTAGGGGTCTTTGGTGATTCAAGAGGTGGCTTGTGATTATTCATAATCATGAAAAGTTACCGAACAAACGTTCCACTTTATAACTAGAACTACTATACTCTAACTCAGTATAATGATAACGTATTATCCCGTAAGTTCCTTTTGTATTGTATTCCAAATAAAAACAAAATACCTCTATTTTCTGAATACTATGACTGGACTTTTATGAAAAAAAGAAAAGCCCCTTATCGGATTTGAACCGATGACTTACGCCTTACCATGGCGTTACTCTACCACTGAGTTAAAAGGGCTTATTTTATTTAATTCCCGAACAAGTTACTGTGTAGATAAAATCTCTATATGCACATATTATATATATAATATAGATAAGTATATGCAGTAGACTCATAGTCGCTAGTGACTGATTTTTTTTTTGAATAATCAAATGGATTTGCCTAGGAAGTCTAGGGTAAAATGAATTGTTTCAAGACTGGCCCTAAATTTATTTTATTGAGGAGATGATCCCTATAAACAAAATTAATAAATAAAATTAAACAAAATTCACTTGATTGATACATAACATATATGTAAATTCGACATAAAAGAAATTTCAAGATATTTCATCGAATCATGAAATTCTATACAATTCTGAAAAACGGAAAGATCCCTCGGATCTAATCATATCATTCCATTATATTGACAATTTCAAAAAACTGATGATACTATTATCATAGTATGAGGGCGGTTGAGCAAAGCAAGTCGGCCCCCATCGTCTAGTGGTTTAGGACATCTCTCTTTCAAGGAGGCAGCGGGGATTCGAATTCCCCTGGGGGTAGGGTACTACGAGAGGAAGTTGATCATGGATTAACAATAAGCCTAAAATTGATTCTTCCTGGGTCGATGCCCGAGTGGTTAATGGGGACGGACTGTAAATTCGTTGGCAATATGTCTACGCTGGTTCAAATCCAGCTCGGCCCAATAATTAGCCAATCTATCATGAGATGGTATAACCCCCCTTGTTCTTCAGAAATACCCCATACGAAGATAAAAAAGAATCAAATTTTCTGCGAGATCCCTTATTGCCCCGGGATTGTAGTTCAATTGGTCAGAGCACCGCCCTGTCAAGGCGGAAGCTGCGGGTTCGAGCCCCGCCAGTCCCGACGGATCCAATATCCAATAAATACATCAATTCATTTTTTCCTTTTCTATGAACTAGTCTAGTAAAGGGTGTCGGGGGGCATACTTTCATTCCCAAAGCAAAAAGGAGTTTTTATTGATTCTTTTTTCTTTCCTATTTTTTCCATTTCGCTTTTATTGTTTGTTTAGGTTTGTAACTATGTAATTAATCGAAGTGGAAAGGCAACCTGATGATCCTTTATCAAATGATTGTCCAAGGAAAACGAAAGGTAGTAGGTTATAGAAAAAAAATAAGGAAACGGATAATAAATAAAGGAATTTTGGATTGATTGGATCAGGAATCGAAATCTGGATTCGGTATGGATAAAAGAACTTCCTATGTTATACTATTCAAGTCTCGACGACGGGTTTATTTGAAAGATCATATATTGTTATTCGTAATATTAATACGATTCGATATCATCGAGAGGTAATTAATTGAATTTACAGACGAAAGATTTATCATCTCTAGGGGATTAAATCCCGAGTTATTGCCAAGTAAAAAAACCGATAAGATTATGGAAGTCAATATTCTTGCATTTATTGCTACTGCACTATTCATTCTAGTTCCTACCGCCTTTCTACTTATCATTTACGTAAAAACAGTTAGTCAAAATGATTAATTCAATTGAATTTTCAAATTCAATTGAATTAAACTTTCCTTCTGAGTTCTTATCAAAAATTGACGAAGTCAAATGAAAAGGATTCCAATATCACGTCTTAACTTAAATGAAATGAGCGGACTATAATGGGTAGTATTCTAAGAGATAGATAGTATGGTAGAAAGAAATAGATGAATCTTTCTACCATACTATCTATCTCTTAGTCTATAAACTTAGTCAGCCTATAAAGTTGTAATCTAGAATAAAGATAAAGGCTTAAGTTTATATAGATCAATCTACAATATTCTCTTCATACTTATGTATATATGTGTATATAAATTACATATATTGTATGGCATTGACATAACACCCGATTTGCTGCATCTATTTGTTCCGATCAATCTGAAATAATTCTTATCTTAGGATTCTAATCCCTTTCCTTTTACTAATAAGAAAGAGGAAGCCTCACCGATTTTGAACGCCCGAACCATGATGTGAAATAAGTCGATAAAGCATAAATCGCCTTTTTCAAATTAAAAAGCAAATTGCCCAATATGTGACCCGCCCGAAGCAAGATCTTATCATTGCACAGCCTCTCGTTAGACAACCACAATCTCTATATCATTTCTCATACAAAGTGCGTATAAACTTAACAAAACGACTTCTTCTTTGAATAGTAAAGAGGGAAAGAAATAAAAAAAAAGTCTGGTCTTCCTCAATATCTATAAAATAAAGA